CAATTTAAGTTTTAATTTGAGTTAGTAACGTTATTTTACTATAATTCGACATTACAATGATAAGAACACAATCACGCTCTGTAGGATTTGAACCTACGACATCGGGTTTTGGAGACCCACGTTCTACCGAACTGAACTAAGAGCGCTTTCTTATGATATGACAGGAGATAAGACTAGAAAGAAAAGGATTTTCCCCTACCCCCAACCCTACCCCTAAACCAATCTACTAGTTAGCATGTATCATAGTATTCGAAAATACTAGAATATGCCCAATTCAATTTGAGTCTATCTAGATAAATTTCCTGTTACTGCTTACTGCCTATAAGAGAAGTAATATGGTAGGGATGACAGGATTTGAACCTGTGACATTTTGTACCCAAAACAAACGCGCTACCAAGCTGCGCTACATCCCTTTCCATTAGTTGTACTATATGTCATTGTACAGAATGTCTGTCTTGTTTTCCAACATTTGTATTTCCTCTATACTATAGAAAAGAGTATTTCTCTTGCTATTTCTTCTTTTTGATTTCTTTTCTTATAATAAAAAACATATAAACTATAATAAAAAACATATAAACATATATAAATATAAAGAAAGAATCTTTTTTTGTAATGCTCGAAAAGAAGAAATCTTTTCTTTTAATTCTATTTAAGGAGGGGGGATCTCATTTACCGGATTATTCTACCTAACCCTTTTTAGTTAGGTAGGGGATTCTGTGCACAAATATAAGTTTTTTAACTCTATGTAACTATAGAAATGGTTATTCTATATAGGTATAGTTAAACGCATCCATCTTATAATATAAATATAGAATATGTTTTATCTTTTTATAATAATAAAAAAGGGGGCTTTGCAATGCGAGACATAAAAACATATCTCTCTGTGGCACCTGTGTTAGCTACTTTATGGTTCGGCTCTTTAGCAGGTCTATTGATAGAGATCAATCGTTTATTCCCAGATGCATTGGTATTCCCCTTTTTTTCATTCTAGTTTTTTTGGATAGAAAGGAAAGGGGCGAAGAAAATTAGAGATACAAAAAATTCTTTGTTACTTAATTTCCATTTTCGTTTTTTTTTCATTTGTTTGAGATAGAAAGGAAAGAAAAAGAATAAAAGTGGATTGAACCCCAGCGAAACTCAGACTTAGGATAGAATTAATCGGGGTAAAGCATAGCTAGAAATGCGGTTCTAGGGCACGGGATGTTTGAGATCATACAAGTATAGTAAATGAAATACGGAGATTAAAAATAGTTGATAGTTAGAAAAAATTGTATTACTCAGTATTACTCCATTGATAGTTAGAAAAAATTGTATTACTCAGTATTACTCCATTGATAGTTAGAAAAAATTGTATTACTCAGTATTACTCCATTGATAGTTAGAAAAAATTGTATTACTCAGTATTACTCCATTGATTGAAATGGAATCTTTTCCAATTGGATTTTGGAATTTCATGTTAGCAACTTCGATTTCTTTTTTGTTCTTTTTTTCTTTTTCGATTCAGGTAAAAAATAGAAGAGTTGAGTAAATGCAAAATAAAAAGGAGGTTCATGGCCAAGGGTAAAGATGCTAGAGTAATAGTTCTTTTGGAATGTACCAACTGTGCCCGAAAAGGTTTCAATAAAAAAAAACTGACGGGCATTTTAAGATATATTACTCAAAGGAATCGACACAATACACCTGATCGATTAGAATTAAAAAAATTTTGTCCATATTGTCACAAGCATACGATTCACGGAGAGATAAAGAAATAGAGTGAATAGGACATCTGTGTCGCCTTTTTTAAGTTAAGCAAAGAAGAGGAAGAAATAACATTATATATATATATATAAATAATTGAATCCTATTTCAGTTGGATCCGAAAAAAATAAATGAAGAAATCAAATAGGATTTTAGAGATAAGGAATGAACCATGGATAAAACCAAGCGACCCATTCGTAAATCCAAACGATCTTTTCGTAGGCGTTTGCCCCCACCAATTGGATCGGGGGATCGAATTGATTATAGAAACATGAGTTTAATTAGTCGATTTATTAGTGAACAGGGAAAAATATTATCTAGAAGAGTGAACAGATTGACCTTGAAACAACAACGATTAATTACTATTGCCATAAAACAAGCTCGTATTTTATCTTCGTTACCTTTTCTTAATAATGAAAAACAGTTTGAAAGACCTGAGTTAATCCCTAGAACTGCTGGCCCTAGTATCAGAAATCAATAGGGCTATTCCTGAAAAAAAAATGTTAATTGGAACTCAAACTTCGATTGAAGTTTTGTTGGAAAAATACGAGAGATTTGATCGTCACGTTATAATAGAAAAAAGAATCGGTTAAGAAGAAATCTTTTTTAACGTGTTGATTCATTCTTACTCTTAACATAGTAATTTATACTCTACCTTCCCGGAGTTCATTCTCCGGGGAACTCCGTTTAAATTATTCTGTTAAATTCTTTACATTCTCCCTATTTTATGATCTCATTAGAAATCATGTAAAAACAATTCCTATTTGATATAGCAATTTGCGCTAGTATTTTACGATTAAGAATCAATTGTCTCTTGTACAAATCATGTATTAATCTACAATAATTATAGGATACCCTCCCCCCTCGGATTATAGCATTTATCCGAGTGATCCACAAACGACGAAAATCTCTCTTTTTCCGACCTCTATCCCGATGAGTAGAAACCAAAGCTCTTATTTTCTGTTGAGTAATAGTTCGAGTAAGTCTTGAATGAGCCCCTCGAAAAGTTGATGCAAATAAACGAATTTTTGTTCGACGCCTACGAGCTATATATCCTCGTCTAACTCTGGTCATTGAATCAAATAAAACTTTGATGAATAACTAATTGATTTCTTTTCTTTCAGTCATTCTTACCCTTCCCTAGTTTAATAATTAATAACAAAACGGATTCTTCCAATGTATAAAATCGAAATTCCAACGGCTTTTGCTACTATGACCTTCCCAACCACGATTTTCTATTTCTTTTAGGCATTTCAGCTCCAAATAAGAAATAGGATCAATACCAATAGGACCAATACCAATACAATACAATATACAATATCTAAGTAGAATATTGTATTGGGTATTAAAAAAATACTAAATGGTAGTAAATAAAAAAAAGAAATAGTGGCTTCCATCGTTTCTATGGTTACTTCTTAAACGGTGAGGCCCTTTCTATACACCGGAGCTACTTCCTCATTTAATGAAAGTTCTTGTTAACTTGTATAGTTTACACAAATTTTTTGGCTCTACCTCGAGTAATAGGTCTTTTCACAATGAGATCTATCCATACAGTAACGGCATTTAATTAGGAAGGTTAGCTGGGTAACTGGCCCTGTTAGTCCGTTTTTGCAAGAGTTGGAACATAATCTTCCCACTTAATACGATTTCCCCGCTTAATGGATAACCATTGCTACCAATGGGGAATTGCTTTTCAACTCCAATTGAAGTTGATTGGATTTGCACCAATGGAAACCATAAATTGCATAAAATATAGGAAAGATCCATATTTTTAGATAGTCAATAGGTTTACGAGTTCATCGATTCTATCCTATTCATTGCTACGGGTCATTGATACTGGGAAAATCATATTATATTATTTGTTTCAGCTCATGATCTAAACGAGTCGCACATACACCCTAGTACATGTTCCTCGTCGCTGAGGACATCCTCGAAGAGCGGGGGATTTCGTGACATTTCGAATTGGCTGTCTTGTGTTTCTAATAAGTTGTTTAATAGTTGGCATCCTGAATTCTGAATCGTATACGGAATGGGCTGGTTTAGATCTATCCTAACCAGATGATTATAAATTGTTTCGTACTTTCTTTATATTTATTTTTATTTCATTTATTTTACCTGGGTAAGAAAAAAGGATAAAATATGAAATCACAGATTATTTGAATTATGCCTCCAAACAGGATTGCAAGTTTATGTGAAATCCCTACTATTTTCGACGGATACAAGATCAACAATGCCATGAGCTTGGGCTTCTGTTGCTGACATAAAAACATCCCTTTCCATGTCTTCAGATATAACCCATAAAGGATTGCCCGTTCTTTGTACATAAACCCTTGTGAGGGTTTCGCGGAGTTTCAGTAATTCTTCTGCTTCCAGGATAAATTCTCCTGTGGGTGCCTCATAAAAAGAACTAGCAGGTTGGTGGATCATAACCCTGATGATATAAGATAATAAAGGGTTCCTCTGCCTCGTACGATTGGAGAGGATAAAAAATATAACAAGAAAAAAGAAAGATAGAATTGAACAACCGTACAGGCATGTTTTGCGCATTGCATACGGCTCTGTTATGAAATTTTGTTTTCTCTCTTTCTGTGAAGAAAGAGCGAAAGCAGGATCCATCAGATCCAGTAATCCATTTACCATCCTTTTTTAGGAGGAATCAAAAAATACTATGATGGTTCCGTTGCTTTAGATATTTATCTTATTATCTATCTCGTTTATGATTCAGCAATCCCAAAGTGTTTTAGTGATCCGAAAAACTAAGGAAAAATAAAAATGATTTTTTTGTATTATTTTATTCCATAAATATTGGAAAGAGACTTCAAGTGTAGAAGCAAAAAGGTTTGTGACGCTGAAACGGATCCCCATCCATAAGAAAAAATAAGGAATAACCTTTGTTTCATACTACTACCTCGATACATAATCACATGTTGTGAAAAACAAACAAAATGGTTTTTTTATATCAAATCGAAAATGCCATGCTATTATTACTTATTATTCATATTTTATATGGCGAAGACATAGTTTTTTTTCTCTCAAAAAAACTCATTGGCGCCAAGCGTGAGGGAATGCTAGACGTTTGGTAATTTCCCCTCCAACCAGGATGAAAGACCCCATTGAAGCTGCTAATCCGATGCATATTGTATGTACATCTGGTGACACAAATTGCATAGTATCATAAATAGCTATTCCTGGGATCACCCACCCGCCGGGAGAGTTTATAAACAAATAAAGATCCCTAGTATCATCCTCTATACTAAGATATACCATCAAACCAACAAGTTGATTCGAGATCTCGCTCTCAACTTCTTGGCCTAAAAAAAGTAATCTTTCTCGATAAAGTCGGTTGATTAAGACAAAATTTTATCCCTTAGGAACCGTACACGCATCTTTCAATGCATACGGTTCAAATATATAAAAAAACACAAATGTAATTGTGTAAATATTGTGTAAATAAAGAATCAATGTGTCGATTCCAGAACCCCCTTTTCGTAGCAGGCTTTTACTAAGGAAAGAAACCAAGCTAAAAGGGGCTTTTCTCCCATTTTTCAAGAAAGGTAAATAAGTTTTGAATCATTTCTTTTTAACCTATAAAAAAAATTCATTGAACTTATCGAATTAGCCTCTTATTGATGTATTATCACATCGAGATTCAAATCACAATGTTATTTTCTTGTTCCGGAATGGGCCTCCTCAATTCTTTTTAGGTTTATTTTCTACTCCGGGTAAAGATCTGCCTGAATTTGATTTGGACATATAGGACAAATGCTACCTATACCACTTCTTTTTTTTGTACAATTCGTTTTTTTTTTAATTTCTTTTCATCATTTTTCATGTTTTTTTTGATTAAGATTAAATAAGAATAAGAATCCTTTATGATACGGGTAGTAACCTGTGTAGGATTACATATTTGTAATTCTCTGAACGGAGCCTATATACTTTACTTTTTTTTTGTTAATTGAACCATCAATTTTTCTAATTAAAAAAATCCCCAAAATCAACAAACAAATAAATTGATTTAATTGCACTTCACGCTTTGAATTCTTGATAGTTTATAATCAATCTTTCTTGGAAAAACGGGGGATATCTCAATCGGGAGAGAGAACGGGGAAATCCCATATGACCCAATATGTCTGACAAGTCGCACTATACGTCAACCCAAAGCGCATCTTCCTCTCCAGGACTCCGAAAAGGTACTTTTGGAACACCAATAGGCATAGAAAGAAAGGGAGGTTAAGTACTATACTTTACTTTAATGTGGAAACGTAACAATCGATTTTCTTGTCCTCCAATTTTTATTTTCTCGTTTTCCTAATCGAATATTGTTGTTTATCATATTTTACCCATGGATTCGAGGGTATCTATAGGAAGACAGGTTGAATAAAGGCAAAATTTGATGGGTAGATCATCGAATGATGAACAAGGTTTTTTGTATTGCATTTACTTCAAAAAATGGGTGCAATCCTCATTGCGTATTGATACTTATCCGGTATAGAATAGATCTGTTTCTTTTTGTTCCTACGAACGGAATCGTTCAATTATCACTAGCGGAACAGAAGAAATATAAAATAGGAACCCTTGCTTTGAGATAATCCAATGAAAGGTTGATAGTCTTTTTTAATCCAATGCGAGAAAGTCACATAGTGTCTATTTTTTTCATAAAGGGGTATTTTCTATGGGTTTGCCTTGGTATCGTGTTCATACTGTCGTATTGAATGATCCCGGCCGGTTACTTTCTGTCCATATAATGCATACCGCTCTAGTTTCTGGTTGGGCCGGCTCGATGGCTTTATACGAATTAGCCGTTTTTGATCCCTCCGACCCTGTTCTTGATCCAATGTGGAGACAGGGTATGTTCGTTATACCCTTCATGACTCGTTTAGGAATAACTAACTCATGGGGTGGTTGGAGTATTACCGGAGGGACTATAACGAGTCCGGGGATTTGGAGTTACGAAGGTGTAGCCGGGGCACATATTATGTTTTCTGGTTTGTGCTTCTTAGCTGCTATCTGGCATTGGGTGTATTGGGACCTAGAAATATTCTCCGATGAGCGTACGGGAAAACCCTCCTTGGATTTGCCCAAGATCTTTGGAATTCATTTATTTCTTTCCGGGGTGGCTTGCTTTGGGTTTGGAGCATTTCATGTAACGGGCTTGTATGGTCCTGGAATATGGGTGTCCGACCCTTATGGCTTAACCGGAAAAGTACAAGCTGTAAACCCGTCATGGGGCGCGGAAGGTTTTGACCCTTTTGTTCCAGGAGGAATAGCCTCTCATCATATTGCAGCAGGAACATTAGGTATATTAGCGGGGCTATTCCATCTTAGTGTCCGCCCACCCCAACGTTTATACAAAGGATTACGTATGGGCAATATTGAAACTGTCCTTTCCAGTAGTATTGCTGCTGTCTTTTTTGCAGCTTTCGTTGTTGCTGGAACTATGTGGTATGGTTCCGCAACAACCCCAATTGAATTATTTGGGCCCACTCGTTATCAGTGGGATCAGGGGTACTTTCAGCAAGAAATATATAGAAGAGTTAGCGCTAGGCTAGCCGAAAATCTGAGTTTATCAGAAGCTTGGTCTAAAATTCCCGAAAAATTAGCTTTTTATGATTACATTGGTAATAATCCGGCAAAAGGAGGATTATTTAGAGCAGGCTCAATGGACAGCGGTGATGGAATAGCAGTTGGTTGGTTAGGACACCCCGTCTTTAGAGATAAAGAAGGTCGTGAACTTTTTGTCCGTCGTATGCCTACCTTTTTTGAAACATTTCCAGTAGTTTTGGTAGATGGAGACGGAGTTGTGCGGGCTGATGTTCCTTTTAGAAGGGCGGAATCCAAGTATAGTGTGGAACAAGTAGGTGTAACTGTTGAGTTCTATGGTGGTGAACTCAATGGAGTTAGTTATAGTGATCCTGCTACTGTGAAAAAATATGCTAGACGTGCCCAATTGGGAGAAATTTTTGAATTAGATCGTGCTACTTTGAAATCAGATGGTGTTTTTCGTAGCAGTCCAAGGGGTTGGTTTACTTTTGGACATGCTTCGTTTGCCTTGCTCTTCTTTTTCGGCCACATTTGGCATGGCGCTAGAACTCTGTTCAGGGATGTTTTTGCTGGTATTGATCCAGATTTGGATGCTCAAGTGGAATTTGGAACATTCCAAAAAATTGGAGACCCAACTACAAGGAGACAAGCAGTCTGATACAACCTTGCTTTGGTATATGTCTATTTCTCCTCTATTTTTATTAGAATCTAATATTCTAATATAGAGTATCAAAAAGGTCTTGATTTTGATCATTGCCTTTCTTTGACTCTTTCCTTTTTTTTAGCCGGGAAATGATCCCAAATGCACAGGCACGAAAGCTATAATTGTAAACCACGATCGAATCTATGGAAGCATTGGTTTATACATTCCTATTAGTATCGACTCTAGGGATCATTTTTTTCGCCATCTTTTTTCGAGACCCACCTAGGATTTCGACTAAGAAGATGAAATGATTTTTGATTATCTCAATTTCAATTAAAATAATAAACCTCCTAATACAATAGGGAGGTTTATTATTTCAACTAGTCCCCGTGTTCTTCGAAGGGATCTCTTAATTGTTGAGAGGGTTGCCCAAAGGCGGTATATAGGGCGTACCCGGTAAAGCTTACAAGTAAACCAGATATGAAGATGGCGACTAGGGTTGCAGTTTCCATTATTAGAGAATTTTAAGACCATGAATGATGGATCTACGTTACAATAAGACCCGTTTATTTACAACAGAATAGTATACAAAGTCAACAGATATCAATCAATGCAATAGTATTTATGGCTACACAAATCGTTGAGGATAGTTCTAAATCTGGGCCAAGACGAACTGTTATAGGGGATTTATTGAAACCATTGAATTCGGAATATGGTAAAGTAGCCCCTGGGTGGGGAACGACCCCCTTTATGGGTGTTGCAATGGCCTTATTTGCGATATTCTTATCCATTATTTTGGAGATTTACAATTCTTCAGTTTTACTGGATGGAATTTTAGTCAGTTAGATGGAATTTCAGTCCGTTAGGTCTCTATAAAAATTACGAAGCCCTGACGTTTCAATCAAAATCAAGAAAACCCCGGCTTTTCCATTCAATCAAAAATTTTGCAAGACTCGGGTTATTAGTCTGGTAGTTCGATCGTGGAATTCCCTTGTTTCGTTATTTCCGAAATATGAGTGTGCGGCTTGTTCTAATTGATCCTATTGATAATACAGAAAATAGATCTGTCATCTCAATAGAGATGGGCTTTGTCTCGTCGGATATTTATTCGAGTATCTGGAGCACAGAATATATGGAATAGATGTTTGAACTATGATTCATGTCTACTATTCATACCTCGTGACCGGACTTTAAAAAATAGGCAAAGGAGTCTCAAACAGTTTTTTCTTTTTTCAGAAGCATTCTTGTCTTATGCTTATGCCGAAAGAACTATATTTGCTTGGATTTTAATTTTTCGCCGTAACATTCAGAGTTAAGTGGTGATCAAATGGTTCTTACTCAAAGAACTTTTTTGTTTGGGAGCTTTATTGAATCATCGTGGTTCTAGTATGAATCTGAGGGTTTAATCAAATCATAGGGTCTTAACAAGCGAATTCCTATTAATTTTCTAGTAAATCTGCATTACAAAAAAAAAGAAATTAATAAAATAGGAGAGGAGAAGATTCAAGAGGCCTGTAACGATTAACATAAAGACGGATGCGCCAACTTGATATTTTGGCATTATCATCAAAAACGGTATTTCGGATTTTGGTTCTTTCGTATACTTAGGGATGATTGAATCAAATCAATTAGTTAATAAGTTTCAAACTTTATATTACATATCTGTTTTAACCAGTATTTGTGTGTTTCTGCTTGAGCCGTACGAGATGAAATTCTCATATACGGTTCTTGGGGGGGTTCATGGGTTTACCTATCTCAATAAAGTATATGATTGGTTCGAAGAGCGTCTCGAGATTCAGGCAATTGCAGATGATATAACTAGTAAATATGTTCCTCCCCATGTCAACATATTTTATTGTCTAGGAGGAATCACGCTTACTTGTTTTTTAGTACAAGTTGCTACGGGTTTTGCTATGACTTTTTACTATCGTCCGACCGTTACCGAGGCTTTTACCTCTGTTCAATATATAATGACTGAAGCTAACTTCGGTTGGTTAATCCGATCAGTTCATCGATGGTCGGCAAGTATGATGGTCCTAATGATGATTCTGCACGTATTTCGTGTTTATCTCACAG